AGTCAATCAAATTGCGGGAAGCTTCGTGAAGTGCTTCTTTAGGTGTTAAACTTCCATTCGTCCATATTTCAAGAAAAAGTATCTCTTGTTTCTCATTTCCACTCCCATAAGAATGAATACTATGATTCGCATTTCGAACGGGCATGGATACAGCATCTATAGGATAACTTCCATCTTGATAGTTATTTGGGGATTTCGTACGATATCCGCGATCCCTCTCGATTTGTAATTCAATACACAAATGAATTGGCTCCGTCAGGCTAGCTATATGCTGTGTAGTATCGACTATTTCCACAGAAGGTGGTGAGATGATATCTTGAGCAGTTACGTATTTAGGACCCCTGACGCAAATGGATGCGTCATGAGTTCCATACAGATTACTTCTCAATACAATTTCTTTCAAATTCATTAAAATTTCATGTACTGATTCTTCAATACCAACTCTCGTAGAATATTCATGTGGTACCTTATCAGATTTTGCACGTGTGATACATGTTCCCTCTATTTCTCCAAGTAAAGCTTTTCGCATCGCGATACCTATCGTATCTGCTTGACCTTTCATAAGCGGGGATAGAACGAAACGGCCATAATAAAGACGCTTACTGTCTGTTCTTGATTCAACACACTTCCACTGTAGTGTCCGAGTGGATACTGCTACTTCTTCTCGAACCATACTAATATTATTGTTTGATCAGATCATTGAATCATTTATTTCTCTTGCAATCCACTCAATTCTTATTTCTACACACGTCTTTTTTTAGGAGGCCTACATCCGTTATGTGGCATAGGGGTTACGTCACGTACGAAACTTAATAGTATACCACTTCTACGAATGGCTCTTAATGCTGCATCTCTTCCGAGACCAGGGCCTTTTATCATGACTTCTGCTCGTTGCAGACCTTGATCCACTACTGTACGAATAGCATTTCCTGCTGCGGTTTGAGCAGCAAATGGTGTCCCTCTTCTTGTGCCTCTGAATCCACAAGTACCAGCGGAGGACCAAGAAACCACCCGACCTATTACATCTGTAACAGTCACAATGGTATTGTTGAAACTTGCTTGAACATGAATAACTCCTTTTTGTATTCTACGTCCATTCTTGCGTGAACCAATTCTTGGTATAGGTTTTGTCATATTTTATTATCTCAGAAAAATGAGTCAGAGATATACGGATATATCCATTTCATGTCAAAACAGATCCTTTATTTTTTTACATCGGACCCTTTAGAAAGTCCCTTTTTAGAAAGATTACCCCTGTCTCTGTTTATGTCTCGGATTGGAACAAATTACTATAATTCGTCCCCGCCTACGGATCAGTCGACATTTTTCACAAATTTTACGAATGGAGGCCCTTATTTTCATATTTGTCATTCCTTAATTCCGAATATACTCCTTGGAAGAAAATAAGTCTCTTGAAATTTTGAATCTAGAATTGTATCCCATGAAAGGGATGCTAAAATTCAAATAAAAAGCAGCCACCTAATCATTCGAATCTTTGTTGCGAAGTCTATAAATTATACGTCCCCTAGTCGAATCATAACGACTTACTTCGATTTTGACTCTATCTCCTGGTAGTATCCGTATAAAACTCCGTCGGATCCTCCCCGAAACATAACCTAGAATCAGATCTTCATTATCTAAACGAACTCGGAACATACCATTGGGAAGTGATTCAGTAATTAAACCTTCGTGAATCAATTTTTGTTCTTTCATTCCAGGTAACCCCCTTGAAGTATCAACTAATGGAGGAGGAGTATATAGTAGACAATTCGTCTTTCCTCTCTTTTTCCAAAATAGCAAGTTACGGATCAAATTCGGATACCAGAGGGATCACCATATGTAATACAAAATTTCTCCCCCAATCCCCTCTAGTCGAGCTTCTCGATCTGTCATTATACCTCGAGAAGTAGAAAGAATTACGATCCCCATTCCACCTAAAATCCTAGGAATTCGTTGATAGTTGGAATAGATTCGTAGACCGGGTCGACTGATACACTTGAAAATTTTTCTATATGTTCCTTTCCTATTCCTTCTATGTCGCAGGGTTGAAACCAAGAAATATTTGTTGTTTTCCCGATGTTTCCTAACGTTTTCAATAAACCCTTCCTTTAGAAGTATTTTAACAATGTTTTCGGTGATATTAGTAGATGCTATTCGAACCGTTCCTTTTTTATCCATGTTAGCATTTCTTATAGACGTTATTATATCGACAATAGTGTCCCTACCCATGACGAACTAGAATTATGGGTGCCTCCCAGTTTTGATATAATCAACATGTTCTTTTTTTTTTTCATTTTTCTTATTTATTTATGTTATGAATTATTAAAGGTATATGCGTGAGACACAATCTACTAACGTGATCTATTTCAGAGACCTTACTTTACTATACTCTATCATGGTCTCATCTACTAATATTTATAAGACTTCAGGAGCTAATGAGACTATTTTAGTAAAATTCAACTGTCTCAATTCCCGAGCGATCGCTCCAAAAACTCGAGTT